TGAAGGGAAATATCCAAATACATGTCCTATTCTTTTCAATAATCCATATGTGTAGCAATGAAATACTGTTGTTCCTCTATCAAGTGATATAAAGATTGATTTGAAATATCTATGATCTCTCTTCTCTATAAAGGGCCAGAAATACCCTGTTTACGTATCATTGGGAAGTGCATTAACATAAATACGGCAGTAAGAAGGGGTAATACAAAAGTGTGTAAACTATAAAACCGAGTCAAAGTGGATTGGCCCACACTCGCACTTCCACGTAATAACTCTACTAAAGGAGATCCTATTACAGGAATAGCGTCAGGTACGCCTGTTACAATTTTTACTGCCCAATAACCTATTTGGTCCCAAGGTAAGGAATAACCAGTTACACCAAAAGATGCAGTCAATACAGCCAGAACCACACCTGTAACCCAAGTTAATTCACGGGGTCTTTTAAACCCACCGGTTAGATAAACACGAAATACGTGCAGGATCATCATTAGGACCATCATACTTGCCGACCATCGATGAACCGATCGGATTAACCAACCAAAGTTAGCTTCAGTCATTATGTATTGAACAGAAGAAAAAGCCTCAGTAACAGTCGGACGGTAGTAAAAAGTCATAGCAAATCCTGTAGCTACTTGTACTAAAAAACAAGTAAGCGTAATTCCTCCTAGACAATAAAATATGTTGACATGAGGAGGAACATATTTACTAGTTATATCATCTGCAATCGCCTGAATCTCGAGACGTTCTTCGAACCAATCATACACTTTATTGAGATAGGTAAACCAAGAGGACTCCCCCTCCGAGAACCGTATAGGAGAATTTCATCTCGTACAGCTCAAGCAAAAGCACACAAAGGCTGCTTGCAACGGGTGTGTAATAGAAAGTTGGAAATTTATTACTTTCTTTTTTGATTCAATCTTCTTTGACGAGACGAAAGAATAAAAAAAACCCGACAACTCTTCTTTATGGTGATAGTGCCAAAACATCAAGTTGGCTCATTTGTCTTTATGGTGATCGTTAAAGGCCTCTTGAATCTTCTCGTTCCCTATTTCTTTTATTATTATTTTGATTTGTATCTAATTCGGCTTTTTTTTTTTTATAGGAATTCTCTTGTTAAGACCCTATGAATTAATTAAAACCTCAGATTCATACTACACCCCCGATGATTATGATTCTCAAAAAAAACTTAAAGTTTAGCCCAAAGCTTCTCTGAGTAAGAACCATTGGATCATCACTTATTTAATGAATCGATAATTAATATCGATAATATAATAATGACTCAAAATCCAAAGCAAAGAAACTTTTGTCCTTGGCTTAAAATAAGCATAAACAGGAGTTTAAAAGAAGAAAAATCTTTTAATTTCGAATTTGTTAGCTTCGTATTCTTTGAAAATGGTTTGGAGACCGGCCACGGGGTCTAACTATTCAATATAAATCATAGTTCCACTATTTCATAATTTATTTAATATATTTCGTGTTTCAAATACTAGAATAAATATCCGACGAGGTAAAAACCTATCTTTATCAAGATGACAGATGGGTTCTCTGTACTAGCACTAGGATCAATTCTAACAAGTCACACACTCATATTCCGGAAATACAGAAACAAAAAAATTTCGCGGTCGAACTACCAAAATAGAATGGGGTAGAAATCTGAGCCCTAAATTAGTCACTTTATATTGAAAAGCCGAGACTTAATGATTCTTGTGGATCTAATTCATTGAAATTCCGTCCAGTAAAACGGAAGAATTATAAATCTCTAAAATAATAGATAAGAATATTGCAAAAAGAGCCATTGCGACACCCATCAAAGGAGTAGTTCCCCAGCCAGGAGCTACTTTACCATATTCCGAATTCAACGGTTTCAACAACCCCCCGAGACCTGTTTGTTTTGGACGTGCTTTTGAGCGCTCCTCAACGGTTTGTGTAGCCATAAATCTTATTGTAATAATTGAGATCTGTTGACTTTGTATACTATTCTGTTGTAAATAAACAATCTTATCATAGATTCATTGTGATCTTGAAATTCTATAATAATGGAAACAGCAACCCTAGTCGCCATCTCTGTATCTGGTTTACTTGTAAGTTTTACTGGGTACGCCTTATATACCGCTTTTGGGCAACCCGCTCAACAACTACGAGATCCATTCGAGGAACACGGAGACTAATTGAAGTAATGAGCCTCCACAGTTTGGGAGGCTCATTACTTCAATTGAGATAATGAAAAATCATTTCTTAGTTGGAACTTTCGGCGGTTCTCGAAAAAAGATAGCAAAAAAGATTATCCCGAGAGTCGAGACTAAGAGGAATGTATAAACCAATGCTTCCATAGGTTCGATCGTGGTTTACAATTATAACTTTCATACCTGTTTATTTTGAATCATCTCCCGGATAAAGAAAAAACAAGAGTCAAAGAAATGGCAGTGATTCAAATTAGGCTTTCTCTAATACCTTAGGTAAAAGTAAAAAAGAAGCAAAAGATATCCCAGCAATGTTCTATCAGACGGCTTGTTTTCTTGTAGTTGGATCTCCTAGTTTTTGGAATGCTCCAAATTCGACTTGTGAATCCAAATCTGGGTCAATACCCGCAAAAACATCTCTAAACAGGGTTCTAGCACCATGCCAAATGTGTCCGAAGAAGAAAAGAAGAGCAAACGACGCATGTCCAAAAGTAAACCAACCTCGTGGACTGCTACGAAAAACCCCATCAGATTTCAAAGTAGCACGATCTAATTCAAAAATTTCACCCAATTGAGCGCGTCTCGCATATTTTTTCACAGTAGCGGGATCGCTGTAACTGACTCCGTTAAGTTCGCCGCCATAGAACTCAACAGTTACACCTACTTGTTCAACACTATACTTCGATTCTGCCCTTCTAAAAGGAACGTCGGCTCTAACAATTCCGTCTCCATCTACCAAAACAACGGGAAAGGTTTCAAAAAAAGTAGGCATACGACGTACAAAAAGTTCACGTCCTTCTTTATCTCTAAAGATAGGGTGGCCTAACCATCCAACAGCTATTCCATCCCCACTGTCCATCGATCCTGCTCTGAATAATCCCCCTTTTGCCGGATTATTGCCGATGTAATCATAAAAAGCTAATTTTTCAGGAATTTTAGACCAAGCTTCTGTTAAACTTTGATTTTCGGCTAGCCCAGCACTGACTCTTCGATATATTTCTTGCTGGAAGTATCCCTGATCCCATTGATAACGAGTAGGACCAAATAATTCGATTGGGGTAGTTGCAGAACCATACCACATAGTTCCCGCAACAACAAAAGCAGCAAAAAAGACAGCAGCGATACTACTGGAAAGGACAGTTTCAATATTACCCATACGTAATCCTTTGTATAGACGTTGGGGCGGACGGACACTAAGATGGAATAGGCCCGCTAATATGCCCAAAGTGCCTGCTGCAATATGATGAGAGGCTATTCCTCCCGGAACAAAAGGATCAAAACCTTCCACGCCCCATGCTGGGTTTACCGATTGTACTTTTCCAGTTAATCCATAAGGATCGGACACCCATATTCCAGGACCATACAAACCTGTTACATGAAATACGCCAAAACCAAAGCACGCCACCCCTGAAAGAAATAAATGAATTCCAAAGATCTTGGGCAAATCCAAAGAGGGTTTTCCTGTACGTTCATCAGAAAATATTTCTAGATCCCAATATACCCAATGCCAAATAGCTGCCAAGAAGCACAACCCCGAAAACATAATATGTGCCCCGGCCACTCCTTCGTAAGTCCAAATACCCGGATTCGTTACAGTTCCGCCTGTAATACTCCAACCGCCCCATGAATTAGTTATTCCTAAACGCGTCATGAAAGGTATAACAAACATACCTTGTCTCCACATTGGATCAAGAACGGGGTCAGACGGATCAAAAACTGCTAATTCATATAACGCCATTGAACCGGCCCAACCAGCAACCAGAGCCGTATGCATTATATGGACAGCAAGCAACCGACCGGGATCATTCAATACGACGGTATGAACACGATACCAAGGCAAACCCATGGAAATACCCCTTTATGAAAGAAAAATAGACACTATGTAACTTTATTGCATTGGAAAAATGATGCTAGGGGCCTCCCCTTTCAGTGAATTATCGTGAAGTAAGGATTACTATTTGTTCTATTCTATTGGTAATAATGGAACAATTCTGTTTATAGGAACAAAGAGAAGCAGATCTATTCTATACCCGATAAGTATCAATACGCAATGGGTGGTTGAACCATTTTGTATGAGCAAACGGATCCCTACTTGTTCATCATTCGACGGGTATATTTAGAATAATTTGTCGTTAGTCATTCTGACTTCCTTTATCAAATCTCCAATCTATAGATAAAAAATGATATGCTAAAGACCAATATTATGAGGACAATAAACTAAACCCACTATTACGTTTTCACATCAAAGTAAAATAGATTACTTTATTTTTTTTTTGTCATTTAATGCCTATTGGTGTTCCAAAAGTACCTTTTCGAAGCCCTGGAGAGGAAGATGCATCTTGGGTTGACATATAGTGCGACTTGTCAGATATATTGGGTCATATGGGATTTCCCCATTCTCTCCCCCGATCGAGCTATCCTCTGATTCGCCCAAGAAAGATTATCAAAAAATTGGAGCGTGAAGTGAAATTAGATCCATTTTAGGGGAATCCAGATTAATATTATCAATTAGAATAATTTATGGTTGACTTGGTTGGACCAATCAAATTATCCAGGCTCCGTTTAGAACAACCCCAACTTAGTAATATACCAATGATTGCTGCGTTTATTTCTAATTCTAAATTTTGTATTACCATATTATATAGTTGACTAGGTTATTAATTGATACCTCATTAGAAATTATCTTTTTTCCTATACTAAAAAATAGGAATGATCCCTATTAATCAATTGAGTAAAACAGGATGAATGCGTCGAAAATTTGGCCGAAGACACGAAACCGATTCAACAAAAATTTGTAGCAAAAAGAAATGGTAGTAGGTACATTTGTCCTATATGTGCAAATTACAATCGGACCTATCTTTACCTGGAGTAGAGCATAAACCTAAAAGAATTCAAGAGGCCCATTCAGGAACAAGAAAATGACATCGTGATTGAGGGTGTATCTCGATGAAAGAATACATCAATTGAGAAGTTAATTCAACGAGTTTAATGAATTTTTTTCGATTATATATTAGAGTGAAATTCTAGTGAAAGGTTTACAAACTTTTCTTTCTTACAATAAAAAATAGAAGAAAAAGCTCCTTCGTTAGAAAAATTTTGCTTTTAAAAAAAGAGCAGGAGCCGAAATCTATACATTGAGCCTTTTTTTTTCACGATTCTTTTGACCCGTATGCATTAAAAGGTGCATGTACGGTTCCTAAGGGATACAATTTTATCCTAATCAACCGACTTTATCGAGAAAGATTACTTTTTTTAGGCCAAGAGGTTGATAATGAGCTCTCGAATCAACTTATTGGTCTTATGGTATATCTCACTATAGAGGATCGTAACAGAGAGCTTTATGTGTTTATAAACTCTCCCGGTGGATGGGTAATACCCGGAATAGCTGTTTATGATACCATGCAATTTGTGCCACCAGATGTACATACAATATGCATGGGATTAGCCGCTTCAATGGGATCCTTTGTCCTGGTCGGGGGAGAAATTACCAAACGTCTAGCATTCCCTCACGCTTGGCGCCAATGAGTTTTTTATTTGAGATAAAAAAAGAAGTCTATGCCTTCGCCATATGAAATAAGAATCTTGAGTAATAATAGCATGGCACTTCGAATTCGATATGATAAAATTCGTTTCTCAAAACATTAAATTATGTATCGAAAGGGCAGTATGAAATACTAAGTATTTCCGATTTGATCTATCGGAATCTCAGTGTCACAAACTTTTTTCACACCGAAAAGTTCTGAATAATATTTATGTTATGAAAAAGTTTTCCGTATTTTATTTGATCGGATCAAAAAGAAACTTTGGGATTGCTGAATTACAGACGTAATAAATATATAAAGCAACGGAACCATCATAGTATTTGGAACTCCTCCAATAAAGAAGGGTGGTAATTGGACCTTTTTTCGATCTGGGTATGAGAAATCCTATTTTATCTTCGATCGGAAATTCCATTCGTGAGCCGTATGCAATATGCAAAAGATGCCTGTACAGTTCTATTTTTTCTTGTTAGTGGTTTTCTCTTTACCCCATTCTGCGAAACCCTTTTGTATGTTATATCACCAGGGTAATGATGCATCAACCTGCGAGTTCTTTTTATGAGTCCCAAACGGGAGAATTTATCCTGGAAGCGGAAGAACTACTGAACCTGCGCGAAACCATCACAATGGTTTATGTCCAAAGAACAGGTAAATCTTTTTGGGTTGTATCCGAAGACATGGAACGAGATGTTTTTATGTCAGCAACAGAAGCCCAAGCTCACGGAATTGTGGATCTTGTAGCAGTTGGATGAAAATAGCAAGGATTTCGCATAAATCCGCGATTTGATTGAGATTTTATTTATTGTCTTACCCGGTTCTTTAATATTATTCTATTAAATAGAAAGAATTCATAAGCATCCGGTTAGGAGCGATCTAAACCAGCTCAGTCTGTATACAATTCAGCATGCCAACTATTAAACAACTTATTAGAAACACAAGACAGCCAATACGAAATGTCACGAAATCCCCCGCTCTTAGGGGATGTCCTCAGCGCCGAGGAACATGTACTAGGGTGTATGTGCGACTCGTTCAGATCATGGGCTGGAACAAAAGAAAGGAACCAATAACAACCAGTAGCAATCCGTATGAATGATCAGTACCAATAAATAGAATAAAATGACATTTTTCAATTCAATGGCTAAAATCTATTCTATCTCCCTATTGCGTATGAAATTTATGGTTTCCGTTGGTGCAAATCCAATAAGCTGAGAAGCAATTCCCCATTGGTAACAAATGGTTATTTATTAAGCGGGGGAAATCCTATTTATTATTTAAGAAGAAGAAATTTTATACTTCTAAGAACGGCCTAACAGGATCAGCTACCTAGCTAACCTTCAGAATTAAATACCGTTACTGTATAGGTAGATCTCATTGTGAAAGACCTATTACTGGATAATTCATGGGTAGAGCCACACAACGGTGTGAACTGTACAAGTTACCAAAAAAAATAAGATTCATTAAATGAAGGAAAAGGCTCCGGTGTATAGAGAGGACCTCACCGTTTAAGAAGTAACCATAGAAACGATGGAACCACTCTATTCTTTTTATATTTACTTTATATATATCTATTTGACTATGTTATGGATACTAGATATCAAAAAATTTCTTATTTTTAGACAGTTCACTTCGAAATAAGAAAAAATTGTGGTTGGGAAGGTTATAGTAGCAAAAGTCATTGGAATTTTATTTTATATATCCGAAGAATCCGTTTTGTTATAAATAAATCAGTAAGGGGAAAAAGAATAACTGATAGACAGCAACTCAATTAGTTATTCATCAAAGTTTCATTTATTCAATGACTAGAATTAGACGAGGATATATAGCTCGGAGACGTAGAAACAAAATTCGTTTATTTGCATCAAGTTTCGGGGGGCTAATTCAAGACTTACTCGAACTATTACTCAACAGAAAATACGAGCTTTAATTTCGGCTCATCGCGATCGAGATAAGAAAAAGAGGGATTTTCGTCGTTTATGGATTACTCGGATAAATGCAGTAATTCGCAATAAAGGAGTATCCTGTAGTTATAGTAGACTAATAAATGATCTGTACAAAAGTCAATTGCTTCTAAATCGTAAAATACTTGCACAAATAGCTATATTAAATAGGAATTGTCTTTATATGATTTCCAATGAAATATTGGATCCATTGGAGTAATTTGACTGGAATTCCCCGGAGAATCAACTCCGGGAAGGTAGAGGATAAAATAGGATAAGATTAAGATAAAGTTGTCAAAATGAACAAAAGAATTCAATAAAAACTGATTTTTTCTTCCCCGCTGCTTTTTTTTATTATGACACACGAATTAAATTAGGATTCTCCTATTTTTCGAACACAACACCAACCAAGTTTTAGTTCGAATTGGAATTTTGCTTCGATTGAAAAGTAAGCTAAACCTATTTATTTCTAGTTCTAAGACCTATTGTTGGAGCAGTCGACTCAGTTCTTTCAAACTGTTTCTCGTTATTAAGAAAAGGTAACAAAGATAAAATACGAGCTTGTTTTATAGCAATAGTAATTAATCGTTGTTGTTTCAAGGTCAATTTATTTACGCGTCTTGACAAAATTTTTCCTTGTTCACTAATAAATCGACTAATTAAACTCATGTTTCTATAATCAATTCGATCCCCCAATTGGATCGGGGGCAAACGCCTACGAAAAGATCGCTTCGATTTAAGAAAGGGTCGCTTGGATTTATCCATGGTTTGTTTATTCCTTTTCCCGAAATCCTATTTCGGTCGGATTTAAAATAAATTAGAATTAAAAAATAGGATTTGGTTTGTTTATATATGGGTTTATTTAGATTAGAATCTATATTTAGATATTATAATATATTATAATATGTCATTTTGACTGTTCCATTTATTTTTTTATCTCCCCATGAGTCGTATGTTTGGAACAACAGGGGCAGAATTTTCTCAATTCCAATCGACTAGGTGTATTGTGTCGATTCTTTTGTGTAATATATCTGGAAATACCCCTTGAGTCTTTATTAACACTGTTTCGAACACAACTGATACATTCCAAAATAATCGTTACCCGTACATCTTTACTCTTGGCCATGAAACTCCTTTGGATTTTTGATTCACTCAACTCTTCTATATTTTTTAGCTAAAAAAAAAAAAAAAGAAAAAATTAGAACGAAACCAAATTATAAAAGATTTCGTTGAAATCAATAGATAGTAATTAATAAGTAATACAATTAACTATAGTTCTAATCTAATTGTATTAGATTTTGTTAAGGATCTTGTATGATACTCTTGCCCTAGACTGGCATTTCCTTTTCTTTTTTCACTCTAGTAATTTGATTCAATTACCCTTTTTTAGTTGTGATTGAATCGACTTTTATTCTTTCTCTTTCATCCCTTCTTGGAATTATAAAAAGGGAAAAAAGAGAAAAAATGGGGTGAGATGTAGTTTCGGATATAGAATTGTATCTCTAATCTTATTCAAACCCTCCCACGTCAATAACTAGAATGAAAAAAAAGGAAATGTCAGCGCATCTGGGAATAAACGATTGATCTCTATCAATAGACCCGCTAAAGATACGAACCATATAGTACTTAGTACCGGTGCCACAGATAAATATGTTTTTAGATCTCGCATTGAAAGTCCTCCTTCTTTATTGTATTGTAATACATAAGGCTAATACATATATGATCAGATACATAGATAGTTGTAGTTAAGGATTAAGGACCACTTGTATTTGTACGCGGAATCCCTAAATGGATAACAATTCCGTAGAAAATATTTCTGCCCTTTCTTAAAAAAAAGAAAAGCCCCTCTCTTGAGCATTTCAAAAAAAATGCATTTTCCTTTTTTATTATATGTGGTATATGCTAGGAGACCAAAAAGAAGAAAGGGCAAGATAAATGAATATATCAATGAAAAAAATGATATGGAAAACAAGGCAGGAATTCTCTACAATGACACTGTAGACCAATTGAAAGGGATGTAGCGCAGCTTGGTAGCGCGTTTGTTTTGGGTACAAAATGTCACAGGTTCAAATCCTGTCATCCCTACCTATGACTTCTCCTCTGAGCAGTAACAAGGGATCGATTGAGATCGATTAAGATTTAATTGGACATACATAATCTTTCATTTTATAGTATGATAAAATGAAAGATTATGTATGTAAGATGTATTAGGGTTAAAAAAAAAGAAACCTTAAAGAAACCTTATTAAGAAAGCGCTCTTAGTTCAGTTCGGTAGAACGTGGGTCTCCAAAACCCAATGTCGTAGGTTCAAGTCCTACAGAGCGTGATTACGTTTTTGTTAGGT